TTATATGTTTCGATGCAACAACAAGATGTTATTTGTAACAAGTAGTTTTGTTGGTTGGTTAATTGGTCACATTTTATTCATGAAATGGGTTGGATTGGTATTATTCTGGATACGGCAAAATCATTCGATTCGATCTAATAAGTACCCTGTGTCAGAATTGAGAAATTCTATGGCTCGAATCTTTAGTATTCTCTTATTTATCACCTGTGTCTACTATTTAGGCAGAATGCCGTCGCCTATTTTCACTAAGAAACTCAAAGAAACCTCAGAAAAGGAAGAAATGGGAGAAAGACCGGACAAAATAGATGAAACGGAAGAGATCCGAGTGAATGGAAAGGAAAAAACAAAGGATGAATTCAACTTTCACTTTAAAGAGACATATAAAGATAGCCCAGTTTACGAAGATTCTTATCTTGATACCCATCAAGATAATTGGGAATTGGGAAAACTTAAAGAAGAAAAAAATGAAATTTTTTTATGGCTTGAAAAACCTCTTGTTACTTTTCTTTTCGATCATAAACGATGGAATCGTCCATTTCGATATATAAAAAATGATCAATTAGAAAAAGAAAATGCTGTACGAAATGAAATGTCACAATATTTTTTTTATACATGTACAAGTGACGGAAAACAAATAATATCTTTTACATACCCACCTAGTTTATCAACTTTTTCAGAAATGATAGAACGAAAAATTTCTTTGTACACGAAAGAAAAACTATCTCACGAAAATCTCTATAACTATTGGGTTTCTACCAATGAACAAAAAAAATACAACTTGAACAATGAATTTATAAGTCGAATCAAAATTCTAGAAAAAGAAAAAGAAAAGGGATTCCTTTTTCTAGATATGGTAGAAAAAAAGACCCGATTATGTGATGATGAGAATGAACAAGAATACTTACCCAAAACGTATGATCCTTTTTTAAACGGACCATATCGAGGAACTATAAAAAAATTAGATTTACGTGAAATCATGAATGATTTAATCACTTCGACAGAGGATTCCATAGAAATGTCCTGGATAAATAAGATTCATGATCTATTTCCTAATGATTCTCTCGATGAATTATCTTTTGAATACGAACAAGGAGTTGATTCAGAAAGTAAAGAAAAATCTTTGAAATTTGTATTCGATGTAATTACAACTGATCCAAGTGATCAAACAAAACAAAACAAAAAATCCATTGGAATGGAAGAAATCAGTAAAAATGTGCCTCGATGGTCATATAAATTGACCGATGGTTTGGAAGAAGAAGAAGAAGAAGAAGAAAATGAAGAAGAATCGACAATGGAAAATACGGGAATTCGTTCAAGAAAAGGCAAACGAGTGGTAATTTATACTGATGATCTGAGTGATAACCCTAGCACTAATACTAATGATACTAGTACTAGTGATGAAGAAGAAGAAGAGGCTTTGATACGTTACTCACACCAATCAGACTTTCGTCGAGGTATAATCAAAGGATCCATGCGTCCTCAAAGACGTAAAACAGTTACTTGGGAAATGTTTCAAGCAAATGTACATTCTCCACTTTTTTTGGATCGAATAGACAAAACATTTTTTTTTTCTTCTTTTGTTATCTCTGATCTGATGAATCGCATTTTTAAGAATTGGGTAGGGGAAAATCCAGAATTTCAAATTTCTTATTCTGAGGAGAAAGATACAAAAAAAAAGGAAAAAACAAACAAAAAGAAAGAAAAAGAAAATGAGCGAATAGCTATATCCGAAGCCTGGGATACTTTTATATTCACTCAAGTAATAAGAGGTTCAATGTTAGTAACCCAAGCCTTTATTAGAAAATACATTATATTACCCTCATTGATAATAGCTAAAAATATTGGCCGTATGTTATTATTTCAATTCCCCGAGTGGTACGAAGATTTGAAGGAATGGAATAGAGAAGTACATATTTATTGCACCTATAATGGTGTTCAATTATCAGAAACGGAATTTCCCCAAAATTGGTTAACAGATGGTATTCAGATAAAGATTCTATTTCCTTTCTGTCTGAAACCTTGGCAAAGATCTAAGGTACGATCTCGTCATAGAGATAAAATGCAGAAAAAAATACAAAAAGACGATTTTTGTTTTTTAACAGTCTGGGGAGGAGAGGCGGAACTACCCTTTGGTTCTTCCCGAAAACGACCTTCTTTTTTTGAACCCATTTCTAATGAACTTGAAAAAAAAAAAAGAAAAGCCAAAATTCTATTTTTTCGAGTTCTAAGAGTTTTCAAAGAAATAATAAAATGGTTTATAAAAGTTTCAAAAGAAAAAATAATATGGGTCATTAAACTAGTTATAAACCTAATAAGGAAGGCACTTGAAAAAGTAAGAAACTACGTTTTTTTTGTTAAATGGGGGGGGGTAAAAGTATATGAACCAAATGAAAACATAAAAGATTCCAAAATGAATAATAAGATCATCCACGAATCGACCATTCAAATTCAATCCACGAATTTGGAAAATAAAAATTATTCATTCATAGAAATAAAAATGATAGATCTTGCTAATAAGACAATTACAATTAGGACTCAAATGGAAGGAATCACAAAAGACAAAAAAAGAAAAATGAGAATTTGTGATAATAAAGGATCGGAATCACAGAAAGATGTTTGGCAAATATTTAAAAGACAAAATATACGATTAATACGTAAATCACATTATTTTATGAAATCCTTCATTGAAAAAGTATACATAGATATCTTACTATGTACCATTAAGATTCCCAAGATTAATGCACAAGTTTTGTTTGAATCAACAAAAAGGATCAATCAATCTATCGATAAAACAAATCATGAAGGAATTGAGAAAAAAAATAAAAAAAAAATGAACTTGATTTCGACTATACATTTTTTTTTTTCTAATAAAAATATTAGTAATAATAATAAAAATATTTATTATGACTTATCTTCTTTGTCTCAAGCATATGTATTTTACAAATTATCACAAACCCAATTACTTAACAAGTATCACTTGAGATCCGTACTTCAATATCACGACACGAATCCTTTTCTTAGGGATATAATCAAAGATTATTGTATGATCCAAGGAGTATTGGGTTCCAAATCAAAGTATAATAAAATTAAGAAAAATAAATGGAAAAATTGGTTAGAGGGGCATTTTCAATATGATTTCTCTCATACCAAGTGGTCTCCGTTAGTACCGGAAAAATGGCGAAATAGGGTCAAACAACGTCGTACAATTCAAAAAAAATACTCAATGAAATTGGATTCATATAAAAAAGAAAAAAACCAATTTCATTCTTATGTAAAAGAAAATTACTATACAGTAAATTCATTGATGAGTCAAAAAGAAAAATGGAAAAAACACTACGGATATGATCTTTTATCATATGATTATATAAATCATGGGGATAGTGGGGACTCAGATACTTATGGATCAACATTACAAATAAATGAAGACCCCAAAATTCCATATAATTTCAATACACTTAAACCCGAATCATTTTATGGATTAATAAGTCTAGCTATTAGTGATTATATAGAAAAAGGATATATGATTGGTACGCAAAAAAATCCGGATAGAAAATATTTTGATTGTAGAAGTCTTCATTTTTGTCTTAGAAATAATATCGACATTAAAGCCTGGGCCAATACACATATCGATACCAAGATTCAAAAAAATGCTACAACCAAAAATACTATATTGAAACAAAAAGAAATTTTTTCTTTTACAATTCATCACGAAATCGACTCATCCAATCAAAAAAAACACATTTTTGATTGGATGGGTATGAATCAAAAAAGGTTATATTGTACCATATCAAAATCAAAGCTAAAACCTTGGTTTTTCCCAGAATTTGGGCTACTTTTTGATGTTTATAAGATTAAACCGTGGATCATACCAATCAAATTACTTATTTTTCATTTTCATGGAAATGAAAATATTAGTCAAAATGACAAGATCAGCGTAAATAAAAAAAACCTTCCTATACTATCTAATAAAAATCAAAAAGAATATCTTGAATTAGAGAATTCCAACCAAAAAAAAAACGAAAAACAGGACCAAGGAGATCTTGTATCAGATCTACGAAAACAAAACAAAAAAAATGTTGACGAAGATTACCCGAAATCAGACATTAAAAAAGGTAAAAAGAAAAAACAATTCAAGAACAAGAAAGAAGCGGAACTGGATTTCTTCTTGAAAAAGCATTTTCTTTTTCAATTAAGATGGGATTACCCCTTGAATCAAAGAATAATGAATAATATCAAAGTATATTGTTTCCTACTTAGACTGATAGATCCAAAGGAAATTGCTACATACTCAATTCAAAGAAGAGAGATACATCTGGATATAATGTTTATTGAAAAAAATCGAAATCTTCAAGAATTGATAAACAAAGGAATATTTATTATCGAACCAATTCGTCTATCAAAGAATGTAAAATTTATTATAAAATTGATTACATATCAAACTATAGGTATTTCATTGGTTGATAAGAGTAAGCACCAAACTAATGAAAAATGCATAAAAGAGAGATATGTTGATAAAAAGAATTTTGAGGGAACCTTTGTACGACACAGCAATATGCTTGTTGTGAATAGAAAAAAAAATCATTATGATTTCCTTGTTCCTGAAAATATTCTATCTCCCAGACGTCGTAGAGAATTGAGAATTCTAATTTGTTTCAATCCACAGAGTTGTGATGTTGTGGATAAAAATAAAAAATTTTGCAATCAAAACAACATAAGAAACTGTGGACAATTTTTGAATGAGGACAAGCATCCTAATACAGATGCAAATAAACTAATAAAATTCAAATTGTTTCTTTGGCCCAATTTTCGATTAGAAGATTTAGCTTGTATGAATCGGTATTGGTTTGATACCGATAATGGCAGTCGTTTCAGTATGTCAAGGATACATATGTATCCACGATTCTGAATTAGTTAATTCAGAACAGAATAAGTTAATAGTAAGTGCATTTCCTACATATCACATGACATATTCGGTAGATGAAAGTCAAAAGAAAAATATATGCATATCATGATACCGATTTGATGAAATATCAATTCAATTTGATTTAGGAAGAAATTGACAGAATCCTTTTTTTAGGGACAAAAAAATTTTCTTTTGTGAATGCATAAATGTATCATCTCTTTCTATCCAAATCAAATTTTTCATTTGATTTGGATAAAATAACTAAACTAAAAAATAATAATAATTATAAATATATAAATATATATTAAATATATATAAATATAATTATATATATATATACATATTATATAAATAAATAAAGTAGTGTATATGAATAAATACAAATTTTTGTGTGTACTCGATTAAAATAACTGGTATAATTATTATTATTATTTTTCCTGATCTATCAAATCCACGGAAAAGAAAAAAAAAAAATAGAAAAATTTGTTTTTTATGATCAAAAATTCATTCATATCGGTTAGTCCACAAGAAGAAAAAGAAGAAAACTGTGGGTCTGTTGAATTTCAAGTTTCCGGTTTTACCAATAAGATACGAAGACTCACTTTACATTTGGAATTACATAAAAAAGATTTTTTATCGCAAAGAGTCCTACGAATAATTCTGGGAAAACGTCAACGGCTGCTGAATTATTTGTCAAAGAAAAATAGAGTACGTTATAAGAAATTAATTGGTCAGTTGAATATCCGGGAGTCAAAAACTCGTTAATTTTAAGATTGGTTTGAATTTATTTTTTTAGTTATTAGATTTTTCATTTTGATGAACCTCATTTTGAGAAATTCATGGAATGGAATAACGAATTAAGGAAGAAAATATATGATTGTACCGGCTACAAGAAAAGATCTCATGATAGTTAATATGGGTCCTCACCACCCATCCATGCACGGGGTTCTTCGACTGATCGTTACTCTCGACGGTGAAGATGTTATTGACTGTGAACCCATATTGGGATATTTACACAGAGGAATGGAAAAAATAGCGGAAAATCGAACAATTATACAATATTTACCTTATGTAACACGGTGGGATTATTTAGCCACTATGTTCACAGAAGCAATAACGGTAAATGCACCAGAACGATTGGAAAGTGTTCAAGTACCTAAAAGAGCTAGTTATATTAGAGTAATTATGCTTGAACTTAGTCGTATAGCTTCTCATTTGTTATGGCTAGGACCCTTTATGGCGGATATCGGTGCACAAACTCCCTTTTTCTATATTCTCAGAGAGAGGGAATTGCTATATGATCTATTCGAAGCCGCCACGGGTATGCGAATGATGCATAATTATTTCCGTATCGGGGGAGTAGCTGCTGATCTACCTCATGGATGGATAGATAAATGTTTGGATTTCTGCGATTATTCTCTAACCGGAATTGTTGAATATCAAAAACTTATTACACGGAATCCCATTTTTTTGGAACGCGTTGAAGGAGTGGGCATTATTGATGGAGAGGAAGCAATAAATTGGGGTTTATCAGGACCAATGTTACGAGCTTCTGGAATCCAATGGGATCTTCGTAAAGTTGATCCTTATGAGTGTTACAATAAATTCGATTGGAAAGTTCAATGGCAAAAAGAAGGAGATTCACTAGCTCGTTATTTAGTACGAATCGGCGAAATGAAGGAATCTGTAAAAATTATTCAACAGGCTCTAGAAGGAATTCCTGGGGGACCCTATGAGAATTTAGAAGTTAGGCGCTTTAATAGAGAAAAAAATTCCCAATGGAATAATTTTGAATATAGATTTATTACTAAAAAACTTTCACCAAATTTTGAATTGTCAAAACAAGAACTTTATGTGAGAGTAGAAGCACCAAAAGGCGAATTAGGAATTTTTTTGATAGGAGATAATAGTGTGTTTCCCTGGAGATGGAAAATTCGTCCACCGGGTTTCATAAATTTGCAAATTCTTCCTCAACTAGTTAAAAGAATGAAATTGGCTGATATCATGACGATACTAGGTAGTATAGATATTATTATGGGAGAAGTTGATCGTTGAAATGATAATTGATACGATAGAAGTACAAGCTATTAATTCTTTTTCTAGATCGGAATCCTTAAAAGAAGTCTATGGACTAATATGGATCCTTGTTCCCATTTTAACCCTTATATTGGGAGTCACAATGGGGGTACTAGTAATTGTGTGGTTAGAAAGAGAAATATCCGCAGCAATACAACAACGTATTGGTCCTGAATATGCTGGACCATTGGGAATTCTTCAAGCTCTAGCAGATGGGACCAAACTACTTTTTAAGGAGGACCTTCTCCCATCTAGAGGAGATATTCGTTTGTTTAGTGTCGGACCGGCTATAGCGGTCATATCAATTCTACTAAGTTATTTAGTAATTCCTTTTGGATATCGACTTGTTTTAGCCGATCTAAGTATAGGTGTTTCTTTATGGATCGCCATTTCAAGTATTGCTCCTATTGGACTTCTTATGTCAGGATATGGATCGAATAATAAATATTCCTTTTCAGGTGGTCTGCGAGCTGCTGCTCAATCTATTAGTTATGAAATACCATTAACTCTATGTGTGTTATCAATATCTCTACGTGTGATTCGTTGGAACATGAACTTTTCTTTTCCCTCCTTTCTATAAATAAAGGGGGGTTGCATATATTGAATGAATATTTTCATTTTTTTTATTCATTATTAGGTTCGATGAGTTAAACCAGATAGTCATCCGAGTAAAATAAAACTGCTTCAAAATTCGCAGTAAGAAGATAAAATCTCATTCCCTATGTACAAGAATAAAGTAGAAGTAAACATAAACTGTGTAAACTGTTTACCCCAAGATTGATATTCTTTGATTAGTCATCATATCTTGAAGCGGGTACAAAAGATCAACTGTATGGGGTTTCTACTACTGTCTTGTATTTCTTACCATACGGGGGATCAATCAAAAATCAGTGGACAGTTAGAAACACCAAGGTACACAAAAGATAAGTAATGGAGATAATGTAAGGTATCAAAAAAGGTATTTTTGCATAAATTTTTGGATAAAACGAATCATAATGAGGGCTTTAAGTTAGTAGAAATGATAAAGCAGTACTTCCCCACGATTCCTATCTAGAGTATGCTCCTATTCACTGATTAAAGAAATGACTATCAAAAACGAATTAATCTTTTATTTTTTTTTTTTTTTAGAGTACCTTCCTCTGAGAAAGAAGACCAGGAAAAAGGGAAATGGAATGCAATAATGGAATGATAAAAAATGGCTGAAAATAATAAAATATTTTTATTTCTTATTTTTTTTGCCATCCATATCTATACATACAGAATTCTTATCATGAATTTTGAACTAATGCCTAATTCTTTCTTTATATTTATTGATATAACGAGTATTTTATTAAAGGATTAAGTTATTACCAAACAAAGAGAAATTCAAATGATAATGGATGAGATAAATTCGGAAGCGCCCTTTTTTTTACTCTAGCAGACGGAATTCCATTGGTCTAATTTGGGACTTTCTGATGTATCTTTATTCCCTTTATCATCCAAAGATGGTGATAATACCGAACAAGTCCTTACTTACATTTATTTATTTGTGGCCATAGAGGAGCCGTATGAAGCTGAGGTCTCATGTACGGTTTTGGAATAGCGATTCGAACAGTGATGTTATTATCGACTATGATTATCTAACAGTTCAAGTACAGTTGATATAGTTGAGGCACAGTCCAAATATGGTTTTTGGGGGTGGAATCTGTGGCGTCAGCCTATAGGATTTATAGTTTTTATTATTTCTTCTCTAGCAGAATGTGAGAGATTGCCCTTTGATTTACCAGAAGCGGAAGAGGAATTAGTAGCGGGTTATCAAACAGAATATTCAGGTATCAAATACGGTTTATTTTACCTTGCTTCTTACCTAAATTTATTAGTTTCTTCATTATTTACAACAGTGCTTTACTTAGGTGGGTGGAATTTCTCTATTCCGTATATATTCATTCCTGAACTTTTCGGAAGAAATAAAATTTCTGGAGTCTTTGGAATGACAATTGGTATCTTTATTACATTAGCTAAAGCTTATTTTTTTCTCTTCATTTCTATCACAACAAGATGGACTTTACCTAGGATGAGAATGGATCAACTATTAAATCTTGGATGGAAGTTTCTTTTACCTATTTCTCTAGGTAATCTATTATTGACAACTTCTTCTCAACTTGTTTCTCTCTAAATAAGAGAATAGGATAACGATATTCTAAATTCATAACTAACAACTATCTCAAACAAGAGAAAGAAACATCAATTTAGTCATGGATATTCACAATATGTTCCCTATGGTGACCGGTTTCATAAATTATGGTCAACAAACAATACGAGCTGCAAGATACATTGGTCAAGGTTTCATAATTACTTTATCCCATACAAATCGTTTACCTGTAACTATTCAATATCCTTATGAAAAATTGATCACATCAGAGCGTTTCCGTGGTCGAATCCACTTTGAATTTGATAAATGTATTGCTTGTGAAGTATGTGTTCGTGTATGTCCCATAGATCTACCCGTTGTTGATTGGAGATTTGAAAGGGATATTAAAAAGAAACAATTGCTTAATTACAGTATTGATTTTGGGGTTTGTATATTTTGTGGTAACTGTGTCGAGTATTGTCCAACAAACTGTTTATCAATGACTGAAGAATATGAACTTTCTACTTATGATCGTCACGAATTGAATTATAATCAAATTGCTTTAGGTCGGTTACCAATGTCAGTAATTGGGGATTACACAATTCAAACAGTTAGGAATTCAACTCAAATCAAAATAAACAAAGAGAAACCCCTTGATTCAAAAACGATTACCAATTACTAAGATTTTCTTTGGATATAGAGGATCCAAGCTTCTTTGATTTTGGTTGGTCAGGAACTACAAATAATAACTATTGATTGTTTGTTGAGAATCATTCTTTAGATTTAAACTTAAGAATAGATTATTTTTTTCGTTATTTTTTCGAAATATAAAATTCCAACTAGTCTTTTCTTTTTTCTTTCAGATAAAAAAAAAAAAGGCTAAACCCTTTCCTGGACCATTTAGTAAGGTCATGAAATATTTCGACTTAATTTATCTCTTATTTTATACATAATGGATTTACCTGGACCAATACATGATCTACTTGTAGTATTTCTGGGATCATTTCTTATATTAGGAGGTTTGGGGGTAGTAGTACTTACCAATCCAATTTATTCTGCCTTTTCATTAGGATTGGTTCTTGTTTGTATATCCTTATTCTATATTCCATTGAACTCCTATTTTGTAGCTGCCGCACAGCTCCTTATTTATGTGGGAGCCATAAATGTCTTAATCATATTTGCTGTTATGTTCATGAATGGTTCAGAATATTCCAATAATTCCTATCTTTGGACCGTTGGAGATGGGGTTACTTCACTGGTTTGTACAAGTATTTTTTTTTTCACTAATTACTACTATCTCAGATACGTCCTGGTACGGAATTATTTGGACTACAAGATCAAACCAGATTATCGAACAGGACCTTATAAGTAAGGTTCAACAAATTGGAATTCATTTATCAACAGATTTTTATCTTCCGTTTGAATTTATTTCTATAATTCTTTTAGTTTCTTTGATAGGTGCAATTACTATGGCCCGTCAATAATAAATACTTAGAATTAAAAAAACTCTTAGAATTATAAATTCTAAATCAAATGAAAAAATGAAAAGGATTAAGGTTTTTAGTCAAATCTAATGCCAATACTCTCTTTTTTCTGTAATTGCTCTATTCTAGTCAATTGAATCGGTTGAATTGTTGTTCATGTTGAAATGGATCTAGATTGATGAGGAATTAGTCAATGATGTTCGAACATGTACTTTTTTTGAGTGTCTATTTATTCTCTATCGGTATCTATGGACTGATCACAAGTCGAAACATGGTTAGGGCACTTATGTGTCTTGAGCTTATACTAAATTCGGTGAATATAAATCTCGTAACATTTTCTGATGTATTTGATAGTCGACAATTAAAAGGAGATATTTTTTCCATCTTTATTATAGCCATTGCGGCCGCTGAAGCAGCTATTGGGCTAGCTATTGTTTCGTCGATCCATCGTAACAGAAAATCAATTCGTATCAATCAATCGAATTTATTGAATAATTAGTCATAATTAGCATATCTATATTATATTATATATTTATTATTTATTTTTAGTTTATTTCTAGTAATTTATATGACCGTTTGTTGGACAATTTGAATTAACATGTGTGACTCGTATTATCATGTTATTGAAACGAAAATCAAAGTCCCCTGGCCCTTTCTTTCTCATGAACAGATTTAGAAATCTATTGATTCTTAAGATTTTGATAAACCATTGATTCGTCTGGTGTCCACAATATAAATATACGACTCATTTACTACTGATTTTACCAGATCGAAAATTTTTTATGTTCAAAACTGGAATTTATAGATCCAATGTCACATTCAGTAAAAATTTATGATACATGTATAGGGTGTACTCAATGTGTACGAGCTTGCCCCACAGATGTATTGGAAATGATACCTTGGGATGGATGTAAAGCTAAGCAAATTGCTTCCGCCCCAAGAACCGAGGACTGTGTAGGTTGTAAGAGATGTGAATCCGCTTGTCCAACAGATTTTTTGAGTGTCCGTGTTTATTTATGGCATGAAACAACTCGCAGCATGGGTCTATCTTATTGATACATTATCAAAATAAAAAACTCCACTTGAATCATTTGATTCCTTTTTACCGAGCAAAAGCCCGTGCTCGAGAAAATATATTTTCTTGAGCACGGGCTTTTTGGTCAATCCGTATCTTGTCTTTATCACGAGTTATTTCCCTTGGTTAACAATACTTGTTGTTTTGCCGATATTCGCGGGTTCTTCAATTTTCTTTTTTCCTAATAGGGGGAATAAGGTCTTTAGGTGGTATACTATATGTATATGCTTACTGGAACTCCTTCTAACAACCTATATATTCTGTTATCATTTCCAATTGGACGATACGTTAGTTCAATTGGGGGAAGATTCGAAATGGATAAATATTTTTGATTTTCACTGGAGATTGGGAATCGATGGACTTTCCATAGGCCCTATTTTACTGACAGGATTTATCACTACTTTAGCGACTTTAGCGGCTTGGCCAGTTACTCTAAATTCGCGATTTTTCTATTTCCTGATGTTAGCAATGTACAGTGGTCAAATAGGATTATTTTCTTCTCGAGACCTTTTACTTTTTTTCATCATGTGGGAGTTAGAATTAATTCCTGTTTACTTACTTTTATCCATGTGGGGAGGAAAAAAACGTTTGTATTCAGCTACAAAGTTTATTTTGTACACTGCAGGGGGTTCCATTTTTCTATTAATAGGAGTTCTAGGTATGGGTTTATACGGTTCCAATGGGCCGACATTGGATTTTGAAAGATTAGCCAATCAATCATATCCTGTGACATTGGAAATAATATTCTATTTTGGCTTCCTTATTGCTTATGCTGTCAAATCGCCGATTATACCCTTACATACATGGTTACCCGATACCCATGGAGAAGCACATTACAGTACATGTATGCTTCTAGCCGGAATCTTATTAAAAATGGGAGCCTATGGATTAATTCGTATCAATATGGAATTATTACCGCACGCTCATTCTATATTTTCTCCCTGGTTGGTGATAGTAGGGACAATGCAAATAATCTATGCAGCTTCAACCTCTCTTGGTCAACGCAATTTAAAAAAGAGAATAGCCTATTCTTCTGTATCTCACATGGGTTTCACAATTATAGGACTTGGTTCCATAACCGACATGGGACTCAATGGAGCCGTTTTACAAATACTCTCTCATGGATTTATTGGTGCTGCACTTTTTTTCTTAGTGGGAACGAGTTGTGATAGAATACGTCTTGTTTATCTCGACGAAATGGGGGGGATATCCATCCCAATGCCAAAAATATTTACCATGTTTAGTAGTTTCTCGATGGCCTCTCTTGCATTGCCGGGGATGAGTGGTTTTGTTGCGGAATCAGCAGTCTTTTTTGGAATAATTACCAGTCCAAAATATCTTTTAATGCCCAAAATGCTAATTACATTTGTAATGGCAATTGGAATGATATTAACTCCTATTTATTTATTATCTATGTCACGTCAGATGTTCTATGGGTACAAACTATTCAACGTCCCAAACTCAAATTTTATGGATTCTGGACCACGAGAGCTATTTGTTTCGATCTGTATCTTTCTACCTGTAATAGGGATTGGTATTTATCCTGATTTCGTTCTCTCGCTATCAGTTGACAAGGTACAAGCTATCCTATCTAATTATTTTCATAGATAGTTTTCATTAATAAGACAGAAATCAAAGTCTTATATATCATTTTTTTTTTTGCATTGTATACCGAACTAAAATAAAAATGAAAATGCAAAAAAAAATGAGTTAGAATTGTAATGAGATGTATCTCGCGTTTTTGAGAACCCTTTAGCCAAAGGGTTCTCAAAAACGCGCACGAACTTTCGTTATATATGGTACGATATTCTTATGTGTTCCTCGTAGAGTTTATTCAATTAGATTGTAATGTGAATGAACCATAACTATGTAGACCTATTCCTAATAGATTGATTCCGAAATAGCATATCCAAATTATAAGAAATCCTATAGAGGCTACAAGTGCCGAATTCGTACCTTGAAAATTTTGATTTGTTCTAGTATGTGAATAAATCGCGAATATGGTCCAAGTAATAAATGCCCAAGTTTCCTTGGGGTCCCAATTCCAATAAGATCCCCAGGCCTCATTAGCCCATACTGCTCCAGAAAGAATGCCTATGGTTAAAAAGATAAACCCTAAACTAATGATACGATAACTCCAATAATCCAAACGCTGAGTTAATTGATATTTGTAATAATTTCGAAATGAAAGAAAAGAGGTGTTTTTAAAAACATTTCTTTTTTCATTCAAGTAGTGAATTTCTCCAAAGAAAAATGACTTAATTAAGAAATTATTGCTTTTACAAAAAATATCGATGTTTTTTCGAAATGTAATAACTAGAAAAGCGACTGATAATAATGATCCACATAAAAGAGATGCATAGCTCAATAACATCATACTTACGTGCATCATTAACCACTGAGATTGTAGAGCAGGTACTAATATTGCCGATTGGTGCATTTCGGTTGAAAGACCTGATGTGGCGAAACCTTGAGTAAAAATGGCACTTGATGCGGTTATTGCGCTTAAATAATTTTTATGATTCCCAAGATGCGGAATCATATGAATAATGGAAAAACTCCATGAAAGGAAGATTAATGATTCGTATAAATTACTTAAGGGAAAATGTTTCGAAGAAATCCAACGAGTAACTAATAATCCTGTTATAGAGAAAAAGGTAGCTATCATCCCTTTTTCCGACGAATCAAGCAATCCTATGATTTCGTGAACTAATAAGTTCATCAAATGAATCGTAATCACAATTGAAATAATCGAAAAAGAGAGATGAGTTAATATATGTTCTAAAGTCGCAAATATCATAAACATAAATAGGGGTCCCATTAACATAATTGAAATCGGGAATTAAATACATTATAGGATCATTGTGTTTCTTTTTTTCTAGTATGCCGCCACTCGGACTCGAACCGAGATGCTCTAGCACTGCTTCCTAAGAGCAGCGTGTCTACCGATTTCACCATGGCGGCTTACTTGAAATAATAATAGTCAATCCATGTTGAATCGTCGAGATTCAAGGATTCCATATGGTTTAAGAAACGGTAGAATTGATGAATTGAATAAAGGATGCTTGAATTTCATATTTGAATCCTCAATAAACCTTAGTTAGTATTGTCTTTTTAACAATCCACTTTTACGTACTATATACTAAGTATTTCCCCAAGAGTTGGAACTCCATAGTTTTGTTCTCAATCGAAATATAAACTCCAAATTTCCCCTTTTTCCATTTTTTTTTTTTGTTTTTACGATTCGTTTTTCATTTAATTTATCTGATTTCATAGATTCAAAATGAATAAAAAAAATGTATTTGATCTTATCAATGAAAAAAAAAATAAAGAAAATAGCTAGAATTTCATTTTCTATGTATCACAATTTCATTACGAAATCCAAGGGATTTTTCTAATGATTTTGATACCTGAGTATCATTATCATTATCATTAACTATAATAAATAAAAATAAGTAAAATAAATAAAAATTAAGTAAAAATAAGAATGAATTCAGAATTTCTATTTACTAATTAATGACTATTAATTAATTAATATAACTAATATATTAGTTAATATAATGTATAATACTCTTTGTTGTGTACATAATATTTCGAATTTATGATCAAACTAATGAATTCGCTTTTTATTTTGAGTTAGGCATATAATAAAACAAAAGAGTTTCCATACCTATCGCAATTTACTGTACTTTTCATTTCACAATAGAAATTTTATTCTATTTTTCTATTGTGAAAGAAAAGCTCAGTAATAGGAAAAAAACATCTCACAAATGAAATAGACTATAAACTATAATAAAAAAACTAGAATGAAAAAAAAAAAGAATACTTAGAACCCAGTAGACAGATAAATTCTTATTCTGCATACCACAGTAACGAGTTCTAACTAATATTAAGGAGTTCAATACAGTTCAATATATTAGTTAATGGAAATTTTTCATCTTAAAAAATCGGAAGTTGTTCGAGCTATGAAATTTTAGATTACTCCAAAATTTTATTACTTGTTTGTCGCACAAAAAAACTTTTTGAATTTCCGGTGGAAACCGATTTAGCTAAAGAAAAAGCTTTTACTGCAGCAAAATATCCCTTTTTCTTCCAAATATTTCTACGAATACGTTTTTTTGATATAGAAGTACGTTTTTTTGGAACTGCCATTCAAAAGGAATTACTCATTTTTATCGTTGTATGTGAAAGACATATATTTCTCAAATCAAAATAGATTATTCTTTTTCGTCATTTTTTATACTTAATTCTATTATGTCAAAAATTTTTACATACCATTTTACAAATAAATTTTTTATATATAAATATATAAATATATACGTGCATATCACATATATAATATACTAGGAAAAAAAATATATAATAAAAAGGGGAGACAAATGGTGTAACCGTTTTTCCTTAGTTTTTTATATTATACTATAATGATATGGTTACAAATCGACAGAATAGAATGGTAGTATAGTTGTAGAATAATTTTGAATCGCATACATATTTTTTGTCTTAATATATATCTTTCTTTAGATACTTCTTTAGATACTTTCGATATTTTAGATACTTTCGATATTTTAGATATTAAAGTTAATAACTATAACTAAGTAATCAATTTGAACCAGTCATTTCATTTAACTAATAAATTGTAACTTTTAAAATATTTTCTATATTTTAGAAAAAGTTAGAATAATTCAAAATACAAATAAATATTTAAGGTTTTTCATATTTTTTGTTGTTGATTTATTTTATTATTGTTCTTTTCGAAAGAGATAAGAATTGGTGAATCGGAAATAATTATAAGAAAAAAAAAAAAGAAAAATTTGTTTTTTATGGAACATACATATCAATATGCATGGATAATACCTTTTCTTCCGTTTCCAGTTACTATGTCAATGGGATTTGGACTTCTGCTTATTCCGACAGCAACAAAAAATATTCGTCGTATTTGGGCTTTTCCGAGTGTTTTGATGTTAAGTATAGCTATGGTGTTTTCGGCCAATCTGTCTATTCAACAAATAAATGGAAGTTTTATCTATCAATATCTATGGTCTTGGACCATCAATAATGATTTTTCTTTAGAATTCGGACACTTGATCGATTCACTTACTTCTATTATGTCAATATTAATTACTACTGTTGGAATCATGGTTTTTATTTATAGTGACAATTATATGTCTCACGATCAAGGATATTTGAGATTTTTTGCTTATATGAGTTTTTCCAATATTTCTATGTTGGGATTAGTTACTAGTTCCAATTTAATACAAATTTATATTTTTTGGGAACTTGTGGGAATGTGTTCGTATTTATTAATAGGTTTTTGGTTCACGCGACCGATTGCAGCAAGTGCTTGTCAAAAAGCTTTTGTAACCAACCGTATAGGGGATTTTGGTTTATTATTAGGAATTTTAGGTCTTTATTGGATAACAGGGAGTTTCGAATTTCGAGATTTGTTCGAAATAGTTAATAATTTGCTTCATAATAATGGAGTCAATTCTTTATTTGTTACTCTGTGTGCCTCTTTTTTATTCGTTGGTGCAATTGCGAAATCCGCACAATTCCCCCTTCACATATGGTTACCTGATGCTATGGAAGGACCCACTCCGATTTCGGCTCTTATACACGCTGCTACTATGGTAGCAGCAGGAATTTTTCTTGTAGCTCGGCTTCTTCCTCTTTTTATAGTTATACCTTACATAATGAATTTCATTTCTTTAATAGGCATAATAACAGTACTATTAGGAGCTACTTTGGCTCTTGCTCAACGAGACATTAAAAGAAGTTTAGCTTATTCTACAATGTCTCAATTAGGTTATATTATGTTAGCTCTAGGTATAGGTTCTTATCAAGCTGCTTTATTT